AAGAAATAAAAATACAATTCACTCCATTTCCACTATAAAAAAGTCACTTTATAATATTAGTGATGATAATAATAATAAAAAGTCGCGGATTTTTTGTGACTTATCCTCCGTATCACAAGCATATGTATTTTACAAATTATCCCAAACCCAAGTTATTAACTTGTATAAATTAAGATCGGTTCTTCAATATCACGGAACATCTTTTTTTCTTAAGACTGCAATAAAGGATTATTTTGGAACACAGGGTATATTTCATTCCGAATTAAGTCATAAGAAACTTCAGAATTCTGGAATAAATCAATGGAAAAATTGGTTAAGAGGTCATTATCAATACGATTTATCTCAGATTAAATGGTCTAGATTAATACCACAAAAATGGCGAAATAGAGTCAATCAACATCGTACGGCTCAAACTAAGGATGTAAACAAATGGGATTCATATGAAAAAGACCAATTAATTCATTACAAAAAACAAAATGATTATGAAGTATATTCATTACCAAATCAAAAAGAAAATTTTCAAAAATACTATAGATATGATCTTTTAGCATATAAATCTATTAATTATGAAAATAAGAGGAACTCCTATATTTATGGATCACCGTTCCAAGTAACGAAGAACCAAGAAATTTCTTATAATTACAATACCCATAAACACAAATTATTTGATATGCCGGAGATTACCACTATAAATAATTATCTAGGAGAAGATGATATTATGTATATGGTAAAAAATCCGGATAGAAAATATTTTGATTGGAAAATTCTAAATTTTTGTCTTAGAAAAAAAGTCGATATTGAAGCATGGATCGAGATCGATACCAACAGTAATAAAAATACTAAGACCGGCACTAATAATTATCAAATAATTCAAAAAATTGATAAGAAAGGTCTTTTTTATCTTCCGATTCATCAAGATCAAGAAAGCAATCCACCCAATCAAAACAAAATCGTTTTTGATTGGATGGGAATGAATGAAGAAATACTAAATTGTCCCATATCGAATCTGGAATTTTGGTTCTTCCCAGAATTTCTCTTACTTTATAATATATATAAAATTCAACCATGGGTTATACCAAGCAAATTACTTCTTTTAAACTTGAATATAAATGAAAATTTTAGTAAAAATAAAAACATCAATGGAAAGCAACAAAGGAATCTTTTTATACCATCGAATAAAAAACAATCTTTTGAATTAAAGAATCGAAATCAAGCAAAAAAAGAAAAAGAACCCGCAGGCCAAGGAGGTCTTGGATCAGATGTACAAAACCAAGAATATGTCGGATCCCTTTTCTTAAACCAACAAAAAGATATTGAAGAAGATTATCCGGGATCAGATATGAAAAAACGTAAAAATAAAAAACAATACAAGAATAACACGGAAGCAGAACTCCATTTCTTCCTGAACAAGTATTTGCTTTTTCAATTGAGATGGAATGAGACTTTGAATCAAAGAATGCTCAATAATGTCAAAGTATATTGTCTCCTGCTTAGACTGAGAAATCCAAAGGAAATTGCTATATCCTCTATTCAAAGGAGAGAAATGGGTCTGGACATAATGCTGATTCAAAAGAATTTAACTCTTACAGAATTGATGAAAACGGGAATATTGATTATTGAACCCGTTCGTCTGTTTGTAAAAAACGATGGACAATTTATTATGTATCAAACCCTCGGTATTTCATTGGTTCATAAGAGTAAGCACAAACCTAATCAAAGATACCGAGACAAAGAATATCTTGATCAGAAGACTTTTGATGAATCCATTCCAAAAAATAAAAAGATAACTGGAACTAGAGACAAAAATCATTATGATTTGCTTGTTCCTGAAAATATTTTATCATCTAGACGTCGTAGAGAATTGAGAATTCTAAGTTGTTTCACTTCAAAGAAGAGAAATGGTATGGATAGAAATCCCGTATTTTGTAACGGGAACAACGTAAAAGACTGGGGTCCATTTTTGGATGAAAATCCACATCTTGATAGCGAAAAAAATAAATTAATAAAATTAAAGTTTTTCCTTTGGCCCAATTATCGATTAGAAGATTTAGCTTGTATGAATCGTTATTGGTTTGATACCAATAATGGAAGTCGTTTCAGTATGTTAAGGATACATATGTATCCACGATTGAAAATTGGTTGATGGTACATTTTTCCTCTATATCCTTGTACCAACCATATCTGGTATATAAAAGCAAACAAAACAAATGCGCACATGCCTTGCCTTACACCCTGTTCTAATATACGATACTAATTCAATGACGTATCAATTCGATCGAGAACTGAATCAACAGAATCTTCTTAATTTTAGGCTTAAATTATTCCCTTTCGTGAGTGCAGAAATGTATTATCCTTTTGTATTCCTATCCGGCTCAAATTTTAAATAGAATTGATTATTAATTAATTTTATTTGATAAAATTGGAATCCATAAAGAAATTCAGATTGTTGTGTATACCGGATTCAAATTAAAATGACTAGCATTATTATTATTACTGATCGGTAAAATTCATATATGTAAAATAAGGGGGTTCATTTATGGTAAAAAATCCATTCATCTCGGCTATTTCCCAAGAAAAAGAAGAAAAGAGGGGGTCTGTTGAATTTCAAGTATTCATGTTCACCAATAGGATACAGAGACTTACTTCCCATTTGGAATTGCACAAAAAAGACTATTCATCTCAGAGAGGTCTGCGGAAAATTCTGGGAAAACGTCAACGACTGTTGGCTTATTTGTCAAAAAAAAATAGAGTACGCTATAAAGAATTAATTAGTCAGTTGGGTATTCGGGAGATAAAAACTCGTTAATTTGACGATTCATTTTGAATTATTCGCTTAATTTTTGATGAACTTCTTTTCGCTTTCAGCAATTCATGGAAGAATGGATCGGGGAAAAACTTATGACTGCACCAGCTACAAGAAAAGACCTCATGATAGTCAATATGGGTCCTCAACACCCATCAATGCATGGTGTTCTTCGACTCATCGTTACTCTAGATGGTGAAGATGTTATTGACTGTGAACCAATCTTGGGTTATTTACACAGAGGGATGGAAAAGATTGCGGAAAACCGAACAATTATACAATATTTGCCTTATGTAACACGTTGGGATTATTTAGCTACTATGTTCACAGAAGCAATAACCGTAAATGCACCAGAGCAGTTAGGAAATATTCAAGTACCTAAAAGGGCTAGCTATATCAGAGTAATTATGTTGGAGTTAAGTCGTATAGCTTCTCATTTGTTATGGCTTGGCCCTTTTATGGCCGATATTGGTGCGCAGACCCCCTTCTTCTATATTTTTCGAGAAAGAGAATTAATATATGACCTATTCGAAGCTGCTACCGGTATGCGAATGATGCATAATTATTTTCGTATCGGAGGAGTAGCCGCTGATCTACCTCATGGTTGGATAGATAAATGTTTGGATTTTTGCGATTATTTTTTAACAGGGATTGCTGAATATCAAAAGCTTATTACAAGGAATCCTATTTTTTTAGAACGAGTTGAAGGGGTGGGCATTATTGGCGGAGAAGAAGCAATAAATTGGGGTTTATCAGGACCAATGCTACGAGCTTCCGGAATACAATGGGATCTTCGTAAAGTTGATCATTATGAGTGTTACGATGAGTTTGACTGGGAAGTCCAATGGCAAAAAGAGGGGGATTCGTTAGCCCGTTATTTAGTACGAATCGGTGAAATGAAAGAATCCATAAAAATTATTCAACAGGCTCTAGAAGGAATTCCGGGGGGGCCCTATGAGAATTTAGAAATCCGACGCTTTGATAAAGTAAGGAATCCCGAATGGAATGATTTTGAATATAGATTTATTAGTAAAAAACCTTCTCCAACTTTTGAATTGTCGAAACAAGAACTTTATGTAAGAGTCGAAGCCCCAAAAGGGGAATTGGGAATTTTTCTCATAGGAGATCAGAGTGTTTTTCCTTGGAGATGGAAAATTCGCCCACCGGGTTTTATCAATTTGCAAATTCTTCCTCAGTTAGTTAAAAAAATGAAATTGGCTGATATTATGACGATCCTAGGTAGCATAGATATCATTATGGGAGAAGTTGATCGTTGAAATGATAATTGATACAACAGAAGTACAAGCTATCACTTCTTTTTCCAGATTGGAATCGTTAAAAGAGGTCTATGAGATCATATGGATGCTTGTCCCTATTTTGACTCTTGTATTAGGAATCACAATAGGTGTACTAGTAATTGTTTGGTTAGAAAGAGAAATATCCGCAGGAATACAACAACGTATTGGACCTGAATACGCCGGCCCTTTGGGAATTCTTCAAGCGCTAGCAGATGGGACAAAATTACTTTTCAAAGAGAATCTTCTTCCATCTAGAGGGGATACTCGTTTATTCAGTATCGGACCTTCCATAGCAGTTATATCAATTTTACTAAGTTATTTAGTAATTCCTTTTGGCTATCGCCTTGTTCTAGCCGATCTCAGTATCGGTGTTTTTTTATGGATCGCCATTTCAAGTATTGCTCCTGTTGGACTTCTTATGTCAGGATATGGATCAAATAATAAATATTCCTTTTTAGGTGGTCTACGAGCTGCTGCCCAATCAATTAGTTATGAAATACCATTAACTCTATGTGTGTTATCAATATCTCTACGTGTGATTCGTTGAGACAAAAACCTTCCCTATTTCCTTTCGTTATAGGAAAGAAATTAAATGAGTTGAATACATATTTTCATTTTTTTATTCATCATTCGGGTTGATGAACTAAACCAGATAGTTATATGAGTGAGAAAAAACGGCTTCTAAATTCGCAGTAAAAAGATTGAGTCTCATTTCCTATGTACAAGCGTTAAGTAAAAGTAAACATAAACAGTAGAGGCTGTTTACCCCAAGATTGGTTGATTAGTCATCATGTCTTGAAGCGGGTTCAAAAGATCAACTGTATGGGGTTTTTACTATTTATTACCATACATGTATTATTATAATGGGGGGATAATGGGTGGATGGTTAGGAACACCAA